AATGTAAGTTCGACTTTGGATGCTTATATACAAAGTAACAAACTTTCTATTTGAATTGGATCCGTGAATCATTTTTCAGTCATTTATTGAATGATAAATAACTACAAGGGACGGAGATACACGATTTAAATAACGAAAGATCCAATATTTAAAAATTGTATCTAGAATGACAGGAAAGGTGGAAACAAGACCAGATATAATTTGATCATTATGAGCAAACCCAAAATCCTTGTAGATATAACCAATCATTAGTTCCCAACCGTGGGTTGAATGGAATCCGATACAGAAATCAGTTAATAAAAGAATAGAAAAAGCTTTTATTGTGTCACTTAAATTAGATAGGAATTCTTGAACCCAAGAGTTAATAATAACAAGTTCCTCATTACCTAAAATGGAATAACTACTTAGAATAAAGAAATAGATTATATTTGTCGAGAAGTGCAAAATCATATGGATACAATCTTCATTGTGCATCTTGATCAATTGGATCGTTTCTTTGTGGATTCCTATATCAAGTTTTTGTAGATCTGTTTCCGGGTATTCTTTGTATTCTTTTATCATTTCGTCCAAGCGGAAGAGTTCCTCTAATTCTATGAATTGTACTAGAATACTCTTTTCTTGAATGACATTCAAGAAAGTTTCGGATTGCCCAGTATTCCACCAATTTGTAACCCAGGATTTAATACTTTTATTAAATGAGAGCGAAATCCACCAGGGCAAAAATATTATAGATGCAAGATATAGAAGGGGAATGAATGCTTTTTTTTTTTTACATTTTTTCATCTGTGAATTGTTAATGAACCCGCCTCTTTCATTGACTCTAGGCAATCTAATCTTTCTATCAAGCAGGAGTTCCATTATAAGATAGATAGCAATCCCAGGAATTGATTCTCTGCTTTTTTCTTTTTTATTAAGTGCTTAGCCCTTGAATCTAAAATAAAGAAGTCAAAACTATGATAAGAATCCACTTCAAATTCGAGGGAAAAATAGATAGAATATTATTTCCAGAGATTTCAATTGATCCGATTCGAAGCAATTGTCCTCTTTCGATAAATGCTCAAAAGAACCGCTTCAAGTAATGAATATTATTCAATGCGGATTTCGAGACGAAAGAATCCTCATAAAAATAGCAAGTCAAAAAAAATTGTTTCGTTTTGTTTTAGGTTATCACTCTTACGTATACGCCTGCTTTGGCTCGAAGAATGAATGGGGATTCTGAAGAAAGTTCAATTAAGTTATGCTCTAGAAAAAAATAGGGTTCTTGACTTGAGTTTTTTCCTCCTGCCGAATGAAATTTATTCTTCATTTCTCAATTCAATCGGTACGCGCAAGAAATAGGCCAATTCAGCAGCTTTTTGCTCAATTTCTCGCGGAGTCAAATTTTCATCAGTACGAGTCAAAGGAACGGCACCCTGACCTCTAATTTCCATATAAAGGACACGGCGAACATAAATACCTTCTTGAACTTCTATTCTGATAGATTGAATATCCTTGATAAGGAATCGTAGAAAGATGCGACGGTTTTTCCCAGGGAATCCCCAACGAAAAATACACACTATTCCTTCTTTTTTATCGAATCGATCATATCCACTACCTACATTCCACGCAATTGTGCACCATAAATAGGAACTAATAAAGAGACCTGCAATCCCATAGAAAGACATCACGATTCCTTGCGGAAAAAAAACTATTTGCTGAGACGGAAATAAAGATATTAAATTTCTACCAAGATAGCTAGAAGTTCCAACCGATAAAAATCCTAATGAACCAAAAAAAAGGATAAAAGCCCAGCAGAAATTGCTTGTTTTTCTAGACCCCGCTATAAATTCTATCCATATAGATTCTGATGGCCAACTCATACATACTAGATCCAGTTGCATTTTATTGGAATTGAGAGAATAAGCATGTACTTTATTTTGATTTTGTATCCGAAGTAACTCTAATCAGCTAGCACTATTTGTGAACTTTTAGGAGTAATTCATCGAATTGCTTAGATCTAAAATCATCCCCTTTCCTTTTTATAGGATCCCCTCTACATACCTATGATACATGGACTTTACATCATCCATCTGCTCCGATCCCGATCCATAGCTACAATTCATTTACCCATACATGGTGTTTATGTATATGCATGCATAAGAGCTTTTTTATTTCTATTCGGAGAAACCCCTAGTTATACAATATTCTACTAAATAGATATCCATGATGTCTAAGTCTTGAAAAAATAGATCAGATTTTGTCTTGGCCCCATCACATCTAAAAAATCTTAGTTTTTTGAACATAAAAAGATAAAGAAGCCATTGCAATTGCCGGAAATACTAGGCCCACTAAAGGCACAAAAATAGAGGGTAAGCTGTTGAGAGTTGTCATAGAATGGGTACCTCAATTTAATATTTGTACCTGTTATTGTTACTTATAAAAATATCTCAATCATAATTAACAATTATATTAGAATTCGTATATTATACTACTATAAAAAAACTAATTACTAAGTAATAAACTAATTAATTACTATGTAATAAGCGAGTAGATATATATCTAATAAAATAAGTACAAGGACTGTAGAACTAAATAAATGAACTTGACGATCGAAATATATCTGTATAATAATCCACTTGATTTATTATTCTAATCTACGAATACACAATAGAAGAAAAATAAAATAATAAATCAAAAAAGAGTGTTAGTAAAAATTTTGGAAAGATTCGATTCGTTAGAATCCCCGATCCCAATCCAAGAAGGGAAGGGGGATTCTTATTTTAGTCAAAATAGAATTCTCGCGAGATATCGAAAGATCAAAAACTCTATATCTATATTTTTCTATATCTGATAAACTAACTACAACTGCCCTTTCCATACAAATCAAAAATTTCACTTATAACTTAAGGCTCTACCTGATTTGGAGTCAAAGGCAAAAAATCGTGGAGCTGAAATAACTCACTCAGAACACCTTTTAAAAGCTTGCGTGGTACGATTGGATCGAATAAGCCCTTATCGAATAAATATTCAGCCTCCTGTGAACCCTCGGGTACTGTTATATTCAATGTTTGTTCAATTACTCTTTTACCCGCAAATGCAATATAGGCGTCAGGTTCGGCAATAATTATATCCCCCAACATACCAAAACTGGCGGTTACTCCACCAGTAGTAGGAGATGTAAGAATAGATACATAGAATAACTTTTTATTTGATTGATAATCATATAAAGCGGAAGATATTTTAGCCATTTGCATCAAGCTTAAACTTCCTTCTTGCATGCGTGCTCCTCCGGAAGCACACACTATAATAAGAGGTAAAAAATGATTTGTAGCATACTCGATCAAACGTGTGATTTTCTCACCTACTACAGATCCCATACTACCTCCCATAAACTGAAAATCCATAACGGCGATTGCTATAGGAATACCGTTTAGTTGACCTGTACCTGTTTGAACAGCCTCAGTTAATCCTGTCTTTCTTTGATAAGAATCAATACGATCTTTATAAGATTCCTCATCATCTTGATCAGATTCCTCATCCTCACGATCTTGATCAGATTCCTGATGATCTTGATCAGATTCCTCTTCAGAATCTAATTCAATCTCTTCAGAATCTAATTCAATCTCTTCAGAATCAAATTCAACCTTTTCAAAATCTAATTCAACCTTTTCAGAATCAAATTCGTCCTCTTCAGAATCAAATTCAATGGGATCCAGAGAGATCATGTCTTCATCCATAGGATTCCAAGTGCCCGGATCAATCGAAAGTTCGATTCTATCTAAACTGTTCATTTTCAAATGAAAGCCACAGTATTCACAAATACTCATTTTTGACTTCAAAAATCTCTTATAATTTAATCCATAGCAATTTTCGCATGGAACCCATAAATGCCTGTATTTTTGAGTTCCATTTAAATCATTAGATTCTTCTTTGATAGATAAATCATTATCACTCGCACTAGTTTTTGTATTGAAATTCTCGTCTTGACTATTACTTCCGCTTTCATCACAAACGGAATTTGAAATGGAACTCTCATTGGAATTCTCACTCGTAATGGAACTCTCATTGGAATTCTCACTCGTAATGGAACTCTCATTGGAATTCTCACTCTCACCCCTAATGAAACTACCAATACATATTTGAGAACGAAGATAAGAGTCAATGCAACTATTAATGTAATTAGTCCAACTAGAGTTACTACTAGAATTACTATGACTAGTAAAAAAACCTTCTAGTTCACTCAAAAAAGAATGATCGTTGGCAATCTCAAAAATTTGATTTTCAATATCAAAATATATGAAATAAGTATTCCGATTACTATCCCTAATTAAAAAAGTTTTATCAGAAATTAAATTCCGAAGGTCTTTGCCGGCGATTAAATGATCAAGAGTACTGTAATAACTAGAATTCTTACCCCCTCCATGAATTTTTTTATCTTCTTCTGTATCATTTATAACCGGGTCTTTGCTTATACTAGGATTTTCTATAGGACCAAGGCTATCCATTGATCTATTTATACTCAGTCCGCATCTGTATTCTAATTTCCCCTTAGCCAATATTGAATTTGAATTTGAACTGAACCAACAAAATTTTCCCATAGAGCTTTTTTGCCTCTATTTACACGTAAAGTACAATAGATGAATAGTCATTCAATAGAAAAAAATGAGTGAATATTGAAAGAAATGATTCCGCTTTGTGTTTGTGAGAACTCGGAGTTTCTCTTCAGTCTATCTGATGGAACCTTTTTCCATTTTCAATTCTAAATAGAAACAGTACTTTCCCCATAGTGTGTAAAATTTCCATTGAAACGAGAGATTTCTCCCCTATGAATAACCTTTTTCGTAAAATCTCGTCGACTACTCCAATAAGTTTCTATTTCAACACGGAGGGAAAAGGACAACATAGAGGATAGGTAGAAAAAGTTGTCCTGCTTGGATCAATCCATGATCTGAAACTGGGGCATATAGGATATAAAAGAATACACCAATCCTAAGGCTAAGGATCCATACATAGGATTAATT